TTATCCAAGAAAAAGTAGTTCTAGTTTGCATGGTCTAATCATTGATCCGAAAATTTATACAATAAATTGGGTAGGTCGCTAGTGTAGTTCCCTGTCCACGATTCTGCTATTTATTGGAATCATTTTACTAGAATACTATAGTATAGTATGAAAATCCGCCCGATAGAAAGTTTTTAATACTTATGTAGAACTACAAAGTAAGAAACATTTTAATTGGATTAATATCGGTGGATCATATTAATCATTCATTGAATGATAAATAACTACAAGTGACGGAGATACACGATTTAAATAACGAAAAATCCAATATTTAAAAATAGTATCGAGAATAACTGGAAAAGTGGAAACAAGACCAGATATAATTTGATCATTATGACCAAAGCCAAAATCTTTGTAGACAGAACCAATCATTAGTTCCCAACCGTGGGGTGAATGAAATCCGATACATAAATCAGTTAATAAAAGAATCAAAAAAGCTTTTATTGTATCACTTAAGTTATATAGGAATTCCTGAGCCCAAGAGTTAAGACTAACAAGTTCTTCATTACCTAAAATAGAAAAACCGCTTAGAATAACAAAACAGATTATATTTGTCGAGAAGTGCAAAATCGTATGGATACGATCCTCGTCGTGTATCTTGATTAATCGGATCGTTTCTTTGTGGATTTCTATAGGAAACTTTTGTAGATGTGTCTCCGAGCATTCTTTGATCATTTCTTCCAAGAAGAGGATTTCCTCTAATTCTATGAACTTTTCTAGAATACTTTTTTCTTGAATATCATTCAAAAAAATTTCGGATTGACCAGTATTCGACCAATTAGTAACCCAAGATTCCATACTTTTAGTAAATGAGAGAGAAATCCACCAGGGCAGAAATACTATAGATGCAAGATACAAAAGAGGAGTGAATGCTTTTTTTTTGCCATTTTTCACCTGTTCATTTTTAATTAACCCATTTCATTTGTCGACTCTATGTGATCAAATATTTATTTCAAACATGAGTTCTAGACAAGGTATCAAACCTTTGAATTTATTTTATTTGTGATTTTGTTTTAATCTAGAAAGAATACAGAAATAGACTAAGACTCCACCTCGAGTTCGACTGAAGAAATAATACAAAATCGTGTTTCCAGATATCTCAATTCATCAAATTCCAAACAAGTGTTTCCTTTCGATGAATGACCAAAAAAAGTCCTTTCAGGAATGAATATTGTTGAGATTTTGAGACGAAAGAACTCTTTTTCTATCAAAATTTCCAATACAATATTTCAAAAAAATTCCAACGATTCCCCATATTCAAGAATAGAATAATTGAGAGAAAGATATTGTGATGATCAAATGAGCGGCAAAACAAGACAGAAATGGGCCGGTTATCATTATTAAGAAAACCCACCATGGGTTAGTAAAGAACACAAACGAAAGGATAAAAAAAGGTCGATTGACAAAAAGAAAAATAATTTACAAGATATGATTTATCTGCATCTAAAGTATCACTTAGTTATAGAAAAAACGAGATTCTTGCATTTTTTCCCTCCTGCTGCAAAAGCATTCGTTCTTCAGCCCAGCTCCTTTTCTCAAAAGACTTCAATTGGTACGCACAAAAAATAGGCCAATTCCGCAGCTTTTTGTTCAATTTCTCGTAGAGTCAAATTCTCATCAGTACGGGTCAACGGAATAGCCCCACGGCCTCTGATGTCCATATAAAGGATACGGCGGGCATAAATACCCTCTTTAACTTCTATTCTAACGGATTGAATATCCTTTATAAAGAATCGGAGGAATATGCGACGATTTTTTCCAGGAAATCCCCAACGAAAAATACACACTATTCCTTCCTTTCTATCGAATTGATCATAACCACTACCTACATTCCAGGAAATTGTGCACCACAAATAGGAACTAATAAAGAGACCCGCGATCCCGTAGAAAGACATCACGATCCCTTGTGGAAAAAAAAGGATTTGCTGAGACGGAACAAAAGATATCAAATTTCTACCAAGATAACTGGAAGTTCCAACCAATAAGAATCCTAATGAACCTAAAAAAACGATAAGCGCCCAGCAAAAATTACTTAGTTTTCGAGACCCCGTTCTAAGTTCTATCCATATATGTTCTGATCGCCAATTCATACTTGATCCGATTGTATTTTATTAGAATTGAGAGAATACCCCAAATTATTTTGACTTTACTTTTTTTGTTTCCGAATGAACTCTCATCAACTAGCACTAGTTTAATGTGAACTAGCACTAGTTTGATGGGAACCCTTAGGAGTAATTCATCAAATTGGTTAGATCTAAAATAATAACATACCCTTCATATGATCCCAATATACATATATACATAGAGATCCACCAACTTTACATTTTAGGCATCCAGAAATCCCGAGCTATTTCAAACTAGCTAGAATTCAGTTACTCATAGATCATTTTCTGCAGGCATAAGAGCTTTTTCCTTTATGTTCGGCGGAAATCACATGTTCTGCCATATTTCCCGAAATAAATATCTGTGTTATGCTACAAGTCTAAGTTTCAAAAAAACAGATGAGATTGGGTCCCCTCAGATCTAAACAATCTTGTTTTTTTGAACATGAAGAAATAAAGAAGCCATTGCAATTGCGGGAAATACTAGGCCTACTAAAGGCACAAAAATAGAGGGAAAGTGGAAAGTTGTCATAAAATGGGGTACCTCGATTTACTATTTGTACCTGTTCTTATTTTTTTTAAATATCATATTTTTTATTTATACTAATTATAATTAATAATTGTAATTATTATGAATTCGTAGTTATTATTAATTAATTGAATTTGAAAAATCTTATTCGAGATATAAGTATCTAAGTGAGGATATAGAATAAGTCCAAGGAATGTAGAACTAAATAAATGGACTTATTCATCTATCTACATGAAAGATACATATGATAATCCATTTTATCATTTTTCTTCAGTTCTTTGTGTTTTGTTCTTGTCTTCGAATTTAATGTTTTATTTGCCCAATTTCACGAAAGAAAGAACTCGCGTTTTTATCTTGTTGATAGAGACTTCTTAATTAGTAATCGGGAATCTAGGTAAAAAAAGAGTTATCCGCAACTTGAACTTTTGATTCTTTCTACAATTAGATCTTAGGTCACCAAGGAAAACCCCATTCTTATATTACTTTGATTCCGATAAGCAAACAAGTAGTTTGCTACAAATAAAAAAATGGAACTTAGTGCGCTCTACTTGATTGAATTGGAATTCAAAGGAAAGAAGGCGTGGAGCTTAAATAACTCACTCAGAACACTTTTTAAAAGATTACGTGGTACGATTAGGTCGAACAAGCCCTTCTGGAATAAATATTCAGCCGCTTGTGAGCCTTCGGGTACTGTTTTATTCAATGTTTGTTCAATTACTCTTTTACCCGCAAATGCAATGTAGGAATTTGGTTCGGCAATAATAATATCTCCCAACATACCAAAACTCGCTGTTACCCCACCAGTAGTAGGAGATGTAAGGATGGATACATACAATAACTTTTTATTTGATTGGTAATCATATAAGGCAGACGATATTTTAGCCATTTGCATCAAGCTCAAACTTCCTTCTTGCATGCGCGCCCCCCCCGAAGCGCACACTATAATAAGAGGTATAAATTGATTGGTAGCGTACTCAATCAAACGGGTGATTTTCTCCCCGACTACGGATCCCATACTCCCCCCCATAAACTGAAAATCCATAACCCCAATTGCTACGGGAATACCATTTAGTTGACCTACGCCTGTTTGAACAGCCTCGGTTAATCCTGTCTTTCGTTGATAAGAATCAATACGATCTTTATAAGGCTCCTCCTCCGAATGAAATCCAATGGGATCCAGGGAGACCATGTCTTCATCCATAGGATCCCAAGTACCGGGGTCGATCGAAACTTCGATTCTTTCTGAACTACTCATTTTCAAATGATATCCACATTGTTCACAAATATTCATTTTTGATTTCAAAAATTTCTTATAATTTAATCCATAACAATTTTCGCATTGAACCCACAAATGCCTGTATTTTTGAGTTGTTTCGAGATCACTAGACCTTTGTTTTAGAGTTAAATTACTATTCTTCGCGTGGGTTCGTATACCGGACCTCCCACTTTCACTACTAGTTTTACGTTTATCAAAAACGCACCTATAAATGTAACTGTCACTACTATCACTTACAGTGGACGTATCAATACAGATTTGAGACTGAAGATAATTGTCAATGCAACTAGTAATGTGATTATTCCAACTAGATTGAGTATCAGACATGTAACGATTGTATAAGGAATCCTCATTCGTAGATCCATTATTCATATAACTAGAATTGCGATAACGGGAAAAAGAACTTTCCAATTCACTCAGAAAAGGAAAAGAAAAATCGTTGTCAATCTCAAAAATCTGATTTTCAATATCAAAATAGATAGAATAACTGTCTCCATTAATATCCCTAACTAAAAAAGTATCATCAGAGATGAAATTCCGAATGTATTTGGCGGGATCGACATTACTATAACTAGAATTGTCACGACCCCTCCAACTATGAATGTTGTTAGCCCTACCTTTTCTTTTCGGATCTTCACTTTCACTAGGACCAAGATTGTCCATTAATTTCTTTATCCCATACTTGCATTCTAACTCCTTATTAAAGACCATCGAATTAAACCACCACCTTTCCATAGAGTTTTCGTGCCCCCTCTTTGTATAAAAAATACAATAGATGAATAGTCATTCGATCCACAATTCTTTATTTTTATATTTTTATTTGAATATCTTATTCCCTATCAAACTAAACATAGAAATTAAATCACTACTAGGATAATAGGAAGTGTGAAAAAGGATTCTCTTTTGTGGGAATCCGGGGGTAAGACTTCACTATATATGAATATAGTGGAATCCCCTTTTTATTCGAAATTTAAAAATTAAATAGAATTCTAAAAGGCGGGTTTTCCTCTGTCTTCGCATCGAACAAAAAAATAAAAAATAAAAATTTGTTCTC